CCAACAAACAAAGTAAATAGCACTAATATAACCATGGAAAATAGCATAGTATTGTCCGATTCATGAGGATAAGAGAAAGTATTTTTAGTGCCAAAATGAGTAATAGTAATAAAAGGGCGCATCCTGTTTTTTCCATTACCACCAATTTGATATGTCTTATTCGAAAAAAAAGAAGCCCTTTCATTATTATTCATTGTTAATAAACTTAGAAAATTGTTTTTAATCGTTTTTGGTACTTCTTTTCCCCATAGAGATATTGAATAGTAGGAACGACTTTTTTGACCACTATAATTTTGAAAATGAACATTGAAATGTCCCTCAAAAGTAAGTAAATAGATCCGAAACATATAAAATGCGGTTAATCCTGCTGTAGAACAAGCTATTATTGCGAAAATAGGTGAATACAACCAACTAGCATTAAGAATTTCATCTTTGGACCAAAAACAAGCAAGGGGGGGAATACCACAAAGAGAAAGTGTACCTACTAAAAAAGCATTTTTTGTAATTGGTACATGCTTTTTTAAACCTCCCATAAGAACCATATTCTGACTTTTATCTGGAGAATATCCAACAATAGCTTCCATTGAATGAATAATAGATCCGGATCCTAAAAACAACAATGCTTTCGAATAAGCATGAGTAATCAAATGAAATAAAGCGGCTCGATAAGACCCCATACCTAGAGCTAACATCATATAACCCAATTGAGACATTGTAGAATAAGCTAAACCTCTTTTAATATCTTTTTGAGCAAGAGCTAAAGTAGCTCCTAATAATACTGTTATTATACCTATTAAAGATATGAAATTCATTATGTAAGGTATGATTCTAAAAAGAGGAAGAAGTCGAGCTACAAGAAAAATGCCCGCTGCTACCATAGTAGCGGCATGTATAAGAGCCGAAATAGGAGTAGGGCCTTCCATGGCATCAGGTAACCATACATGAAAGGGGAATTGTGCCGATTTAGCAACTGCACCGGCAAATAAAAGAAAGGCACACAAAGTAAGAAATAAAAAAGGAACCTCATTATTAGAAATCAAGTTATTGAATATTTGGAACAAATCCCGAAATTCAAAACTACCGGTTATCCAATAAAGACCTAAAATTCCTAATAATAAACCAAAATCGCCTACACGATTCGTTACAAACGCTTTTTGGCAAGCAGTCGCTGCACTAGGTCGTGTGAACCAAAAACCTATTAATAGATAAGAACACATTCCAACTAATTCCCAAAAAATATAAATTTGGATCAAATTCGAACTAGTAACTAATCCCAACATGGAAGTATTGAAAAAACTCATAGAAGCAAAAAATCGCAAATATCCTTGATCATGAGACATATAATTGTCACTATAAAAAAGAACCAAAATTCCAACAGTAGTAATTAATATTAACATAATAAAAGTAAGTGGATCGATTAAGTGACCGAACTCTAAAGAAAAATCATTATTAATGGTCCAAGACCATACATATTGATAGATAAAACTTCTATTTATTTGCTGAATAGATAGATAGACCGAAAGTATCATAACTATACTTAAGAATAAAATACTAGGAAAAGCCCACATACGGCGAAGATTTTTTGTTGCCGTTGGAAAAAGTAGAAGTCCCACTCCTATTAACATAGGAACTGGAAGTGGAATGAAGGGGATAATCCATGAATATTGATATGTATATTCCATAAAAAAACCTTTTTATTCTTAATTAATTCTTTCTAATTCAACGGCTCTTATATCTTTTTATAGGTTCAATAAAAAATCAAGATATGGAAAACTTAAATAGACTTTTCTATTCCTAATTATTCTGAATCTTTCTTCTTTACCCAATACTTCAAATATTCAAATCAAGAAGTTCGAATTGGTCAAATGATATGAATATGATCAAGTTACTATTTATATTTAAAATGAAATAACACACTAATTCATTTTATTAATATTGAATATTAAGTAAGATTTTTAGGAAAATGCAGAAAAAAATTCAATTATTATTACGTATTACGATAATTTATATCCATAGAGCAAATAATTATACCAAAATAGAGTAGTTAATACATTACTTTATTTTGATATAAATAATAGGATGATCCATATCAAAACTGGCCCCCCAAAAAAAGAACTAGTTCTTTTTTTTTTAGTTCGTTTATTCATAATCATTAACTAATTCATGGTAGAACTGATTATTTTCCATTCGAATAAAAGACATTTCTTTTTCTTTGTAGAAAACGCTAGAATATCCCACACTTTTGTTTCAATACCAGGGAGAAGAAATAGACTTAAAAGAAAAGACGAAATTACTAAGATGACTTTTAGAAAATCATGTATCCTTTGATTAACTACTAGTTTAATTCGAATTTTAAAATCAAAAAAATGTGTACTCGCTCTTTTCTTTTTCTTTTGAGCTTGACCAACTAATAAAAAACTACAGTAATTTAAAGAATTTGGAATTTGTTAGGTAAGGATTGGTTTTTTTGAACTTTTTGGTGTATTTTGTTACATGTATAAATAGAGCACGACGAAAATAGACAGAGATAAAAAAAAAAAAGAAAAAATGGAATTGTTTGACCAATAGATGTCTTTCACATTCAACTAGAGAAATGAATAACTTTTTCAAATTTTTCATGGCAGTTCCAAAAAAACGTACTTCTATCTCAAAAAAACGTATTCGTAAAAACATTTGGAAAAGGAAGGTATATTGGGCAGCGTTGAAAGCTTTTTCCTTAGTGAAGTCTCTTTCTACCGGGAATTCAAAAAGCTTTTTTGTGCGACAATTAAATAGTCAAACACTCGATTAAATAATCTTAATCTGAAAATGTTACTTTTTTTTTTAAAAAAAAAGATACAAGGTTTCACTTTTTTTTGAATATGTTTTATCCGGTGGGGATTCTTATTTTCCTCATCGGTACACTTATCTGTCATATCATAATAAATAATTAAATTACAAAAAAAGTTTTTTTTTTTGTTAGACAAGATGTTCAGTTCAGGCCAATATCGAATTCGTTTTCTAAATCCTAAATAAAATTCTTTACAGGACGAAAAACCAACCTAAGGGTTAATACAAAGTTCTACAAATTACAAATAGTTAAATAAAAAAATTTGGAATGTCACACTGTACTGTGATCCATAAAAAGACTTTTTTTGTTCATTGATAAAAAAAAGTGAATCTAAGATTCATAAAATCAGATAAATGATAAATGAATTTTAAAATTCAAAAATGAAAAATAACTTTTTTTTTTGAGTTCTATCTTTATCCTTGGATTGAAGTCATAACTATTTAGTTACAAGATCTCAATTTTAGGCGAGCATAAACGACGAAAACGTCTCTGTTAAATAAAAAACGGACACCTTCCATTTTAATTCAAAAATGAAATAAAATGATAATAAAAATGAAATAAAATGATAATAAAGATTTTTATGGGGAACGCTTCAATCCATATTGAAACGAAATGAGTTCTTTCTCATCACTTTGAATGAAAATGAAAAAAAATATTGAATTGAATTGACTCCTTCAATCTCGACGATTAAATAATAATAGATTATTATTATTTTGAGTACGCCGCTATGGTGAAATCGGTAGACACGCTGCTCTTAGGAAGCAGTGCTAGAGCATCTCGGTTCGAGTCCGAGTGGCGGCATGGCATCTTCTAAAACAAATAGAATAAGTCCTATAATAAATTCAATTCCTGATTTCAATTCCGTAGAATTGGTTTACCCCACTTTTTCATTTTAACTAAATTAAAAAATTTTTATGATATTTTCCACTTTAGAACATATATTAACTCATATATCCTTTTCGATCGTTTCAATTGTAATTACAATTTTTTTGATAAGCTTATCGGTCGATGAAATCGTAGGACTATATGATTCGTCAGAAAAAGGCATGATAGCTACTTTTTTCTGTATAACAGGATTATTAGTCACTCGTTGGATTTATTCGGGACATTTCCCGTTAAGTGATTTATATGAATCATTAATTTTTCTTTCATGGAGTTTCTCCATTATTCATATGGTTCCGTATTTTAAAAAACATAAAAATTATTTAAGCGCAATAACCGCGCCAAGTACTATTTTTACCCAAGGCTTTGCTACTTCAGGTCTTTTAACTGAAATGCATCAATCCGAAATAGTAGTACCTGCTCTCCAATCCCAATGGTTAATGATGCATGTAAGTATGATGATATTGGGCTACGCAGCTCTTTTATGGGGATCATTATTATCAGTAGCTCTCTTAGTCATTACATTGCGAAAAGCCATAAGGATTTTTAGTAAAAAAAACAATTTTTTAAATGAGTCATTTTCCTTTGTCGAGATCCAATACATGAATGAAAGAAGCAATGTTTTACTAAACACTTCTTTTTTTTCTTCTCGAAATTATTACAGGGCTCAACTGATTCAACAATTAGATCAGTGGAGTTATCGTATTATTAGTCTCGGGTTTATCTTTTTAACCATAGGTATTCTTTCGGGAGCAGTATGGGCTAATGAGGCATGGGGATCATATTGGAATTGGGACCCAAAGGAAACTTGGGCATTTATTACTTGGACCCTATTTGCGATTTATTTACATACTCGAACAAATAAAAATTGGGAAAGTTTAAATTGCGCAATTGTGGCTTCTATGGGCTTTCTTATAATTTGGATATGCTATTTTGGGGTCAATTTATTAGGAATAGGATTACATAGTTATGGTTCATTTAATTTACATTAAGATCTAATTAAATTAAAAAAAATCCCGACAAATACAAACATAGAACAAGCCTATATATAAATAGAATATAAAAATAAGTAAGAATAGAAGATAAGAAAACTTCCTACTTCATGTAGGCTGTCGAGAACCATTTGAATCACTACAATACTTGATTCAAAAGGTTCTCATAAAGACCAAAAATATCTGTTTACAATTCCAATTTTTTTTTTACTTAAGAGAAAAAAGACTTTTTTTTTTCATTGTACAACGAACAATATTAAAAATAATAATAGGATTATTTTTTTATTTTTTCTTTT